AAAATTCTTAGCAATTGGTAGAAATGGATTGCAATGGAAATAAATTTTCATTGAAATCCATTTCTATGTTATTTTATTCCATCTCTTAGAAAAAAAAAACAAACAAAGGAGGCCCTTGAAATGAACTTTACCGATTACCCATTAGACAGCGAAGTATTCCGTCTTTTTTGGAATATGAAACTTCATTCTTTCTTTGCCCGACTTGCCCTTAGGTATCTTTTAACGTGGGGGATTGAAACAAATTCTTTGAGTCACCGAATCGCACTTACGTATCTGGTCCACAAAGGATTGGAAACAAATTCCTTGTTTGACCGATTGGCACTTACGTATGTGTTAAACGGGGGGCTTGAAACCAATTCTGTATTTGGTAGACTTGCACGTGCATATCTTGTGAAGAGGGGTTTTGAAACAAATTCCTTGTTTGACACAATTGCACGTGCATTTATGCATCTTTTGAAGAGAGGTCCTCAAACAAGGAATTTGTTTGAGAAAATGGCCCTTATGTATCTTCTGAAGAGGTGTGACGAAGCTGTTCATAAGGGCTTATCCGTGAGGGGTTTTGCAGATGTATTCGACCTTGCCCGAGTGGAAGGCGGCCACTTAATCGATCAAAATTTACAAAGAATTTCAAAAACTCCGATGGCTTGGCAAACGGCAAAAATTGCCGTTGCCTGCCGATCGATCGAGGCCTTCCACCAAGAAAACATGGACGACTTCAGATATACTGCGGAGCTTGGATATTGGACGGGTGCTCTCGAACGTTTACGACAACTCGAAAAAGAGGAAAATTCAGAGTCCGATTAAGAACACGGACTATTTGTACCTCTATTTATTATTTAATCGATATTTTAGTATAATAGAATATCGATTAAATAATAATAAGAGGTACAAATAGTAAATCGAGGTACACATTCTATGACAATTCTTAACTTTCCCTCTTTTTTGGTACCTTTAGTAGGCCTAGTATTTCCGGCAATCACAATGGCGTCTTTATTTCTTTATGTTCAAAAAAATAAGATTGTTTAGAACCGATGGGATAAAATCTCACTCGTTTGGTTTTAGACTTCTATAATAACGCCGGTATTAGTGAAAGATGGTATAAGCAGCTTCCGTCGAAAAACTCTTATATCTGCAGAACCACGATATATGGGTAAATGGAGTATGTGGCTATCTTTCTTTAGTGGGGTCGTACGAAGGATATGTTATTAGTTTAGATCTAATCAATTTAATGAATTATTCCTTAATGAATTACTCTTAAAAGTTCCTATCAAACTAGTGCTAGTTGATGAGAGTTACTTCGGAAACAGAAAGACTAAAGTCAAATTCATTTGGGATATTCTCTCAATTCCAAGAAACTGAAACCAGATCAAGTATGAGTTGTCGATCAGAACATATATGGATAGAACCTATAACGGGATCTCGAAAAACAAGTAATTTCTGCTGGACTGTTATCCTTTTTTTAGGTTCATTAGGATTCTTGTTGGTTGGAACTTCCAGTTATCTTGGTAGAACTTGGATATCTTTATTTCCGTTTCAACAAATTGTTTTTTTTCCACAAGGGATTGTGATGTCTTTCTATGGGATCGCGGGTCTTTTTATTAGCTCCTATTTATGGTGCACAATTTCTTGGAATGTAGGTAGTGGTTATGATCGATTCGATCGAAAAGAAGGAATCGTGTGTATCTTTCGTTGGGGATTTCCCGGAAAAAATCGGCGTATCTTTCTCCGATTCCTTATAAAAGATATTCAGTCCGTCCGAATAGAAGTTAAAGAGGGTCTTTATGCTCGTCGTGTCCTTTATATGGATATCCGAGGACAGGGAGCCCTTCCATTGACTCGTACTGATGAGAATTTGACTGCGTGGGAAATTGAACAAAAAGCTGCGAAATTGGCCTATTTCTTGCGTGTACCCATTGAAGTCTTTTGAGAACTGTGAGAAAATTTCTCGGCAGGAGGGGAAAAACTCACGAATCCTCTGTTTCTATCACGAATTTCTATAACATAACTAAACTGAGGTTTATTCCGAACATGGATTCGAGCTAAAGTAGGCGTATAAGGGAGAAGTAGAAAACAAAACGCTTTTTGTTTTGGGGTCTTTTATAGGTATGTAAATCTACACAATTCAATAATAACAAGAAGTAACAAATTGAAATAATAGATTTCTCGCATACTCAACCATTTAGAAAAAAACTTTCCCAGTTTCTATTTTCTATTTTAAGTCCAATATCTATAAATAAATCAAAATAGAAAAATCCAGACTTGGTGAAATTGAAACTTTAGATTCAGATAGATCGTATGTAAAAATTTTTTTTTCAATCGACACGCCTTAATTTATCTGTTTTTGTGCTCCTTACTGTCCAAACAATTGGATCCCTTATAACGATTAAGGATAACTAGCCAATTCCTGCTTTGGTTTGCTGCTCATTTTTGATCATCACAAGATTCTTCAGAAACTTCCCTTAATTATTCGCTCCCTGACTCCTAAGAGTCAGTGAAATTTTTCGAAATATTAGAGGGCCTCGAGTCGACGACTGAGAGGGTTCATTAACAATTCATAGATGAAAAAATGGCAAAAAAGAAAGCATTCACTCCTCTTTTATATCTTGCATCTATAGTCTTTTTGCCCCGGTCTCTTTCTCTCTTATTTAATAAAAGTCTAGAATCTTGGGTTACTAATTGGTGGAATACTGCGCAATCCGAAACTTTTTTGAACGAGATTGAAGAAAAGAGTATTCTCGAAAAATTCATAGAATTAGACGAACTTCTCCTCTTGGACGAAATGATCAAGGAATACGCGGAAACACCTCTCCAAAACCTTCGTATAGGAATCCAGAACGAAACAATCCAATTAATCAAGATGCACAACGAGGATCGTATTCATACGATTTTGTACTTATCGACAAATTTCATCTCTTTCCTTATTCTAAGTGGTTATTCTATTTTGGGTAATAAAGAACTTGGGATTCTTAACTCGTGGACTCAGGAATTCCTATATAACTTAAGTGACACAACAAAAGCGCTTTCTATTCTTTTATTAGCAGATTTATGTCTCGGATTTCATTCGACCCGTGGTTGGGAACTACTAATTAGCTCTGTCTACAAAGATTTTGGGTTTGTCCATAATGATCAAATTATATCTTGTCTTGTTTGTATTCTTCCAGTCCTTCTCGATAGCATTTTTAAATATTGGGTTTTCTATTATTTAAATCGTCTATCTCCGTCACTTGTAGTGATTTATCATTCAATAAGTGAAAAATGATCTATGAATATGAAATTCATCGAATTCGAATGTTTTTTACTTTGTAGTTGTACATAAGGAAAGCATTGCAAATCGTCCTTACTTTTTCCATTTCGATGAACCCGGGGGATTGATCCTATAGATTATTCCCATAACAATATTCCAGTCAATAGCAGAATCGTGGATAGGAAACTCGATTAGTAACCTACTCAATTTATTGTAGAAATTTTCCGTATCACTGATTGGACTATGCAAACTAGAAATACTTTTTCTTGGCTAAAGGAACGGATTACTCGATCCATTTCCGTATCGCTCATGCTATATATGCTAACTCGGACATCTATTTCAAGTGCCTATCCCATTTTTGCCCAGCAGGGTTATGAAAATCCGCGCGAAGCGACCGGGCGTATTGTATGCGCCAATTGTCATTTGGCTAATAAGCCTGTGGATATTGAGGTTCCACAAGCGGTACTTCCCGATACTGTATTTGAGGCAGTTGTTCGAATTCCTTATGATATGCAACTGAAACAAGTTCTTGCTAATGGTAAAAAGGGCACTTTGAATGTCGGGGCTGTTCTTATTTTACCGGAGGGGTTTGAATTAGCCCCTCCCAATCGTATTTCCCCCGAGATGAAAGAAAAGGTAGGCAATCTGTCTTTTCAGAGCTATCGCCCCAATAAAAAAAATATTCTTGTCATAGGCCCTGTTCCCGGTCAGAACTATAGTGAAATCACCTTTCCTATTCTTTCTCCAGACCCCGCTACTAAGAAAGATAGTCACTTCTTAAAATATCCTATATATGTCGGCGGAAACAGGGGAAGAGGTCAGATTTATCCCGACGGGAGCAAGAGTAACAATACAGTTTATAATGCTACAGCAGCCGGTATAGTAAGTAAAATCATACGAAAAGAAAAGGGGGGATACGAAGTAACCATAACGGATGCATCGGATGGACGTCTAGTGGTTGATATTATCCCCCCAGGGCCGGAACTTCTCGTTTCAGAAGGCGAATCTATCAAATTGGATCAACCGTTGACGAGTAACCCTAATGTGGGCGGATTTGGTCAAGGAGATGCAGAAATTGTACTTCAAGATCTATTCCGTGTCCGAGGTCTTTTGCTCTTCTTCGCCGCTGTTATTTTGGCACAAATCTTTTTGGTTCTTAAAAAGAAGCAGTTCGAGAAGGTTCAATTGTCCGAAATGAATTTCTAGACTCGCGAATTTTTCAACATCAAGTTCGTAAAAAGACTCAAACTCATTTTATCCCTTAGCGATGAAAAAAATGAAATGCTAAAAAGACCTTAGCTTGTTTATCCTTTTTCTATGAGATGACAGGAAGTCCTTCTACCGCATTCCTAATCCTAGTATGTAGATTGTGAAGAAGACTGTTTGACTTGACCCCGCCTTTCTTGGTTTTTTTATCCAAATTGGGGGGGTGCGACTATCTTACTATTCGAAGATTTAAATGTCCGAAAATACATCAATATCAAGAGTTTTTGATTAATTCAATTCGGCTAGATACTAGACATAAGTAAGCGATAAATTGCAGGGAAAATGAGGGGAACAAATAATTCTAGGAGAGGTTCTTCGTCTTTCTAGTCTTCGACACAAGAAAAGGAAGTTTCTACACCCCTTTCTTGTGTCGAAATAAGACGGATTCGTGATTCTGTTCGTCAAAGATTTCCAGTCTTAGTTTCTATTTTTCGAGGTGTACCAAAACTTTTTTTTAGATTTCTATTTATTGCGTCTCTACTTATTCTAT